TTACATACTTTTGTATTGCCTCTTCTTACTGCCGTATTTATGTTAATGCACTTTTCAATGATACGTAAGCAAGGTATTTCGGGTCCTTTATAGAGAAGGCAGATCGTATATATTTGTAATTTATCATATCGGGTAGGAACAAGAGTCTTTCATTGCTACAAATATGGATTATTTAAGAATAAGGCATGTTATTTGGATACTTCTATTCAACGCTGAAGTATTTTGATACGAATCGAATAGTTGAAGTATATTTTCCTAAAAGAGGATGGATTATGGGAGTGTGTGACTTGAACTATTGATTGGTCCATGCAGATATATGATTTGATCCGCCACGTTGTAATTCACAACCCAATGTGTCTCCGCATCCAACCATCACGTAATGTAGCATAGGATAGGCCGGTTCGCTTGAGGAGAATATCTTCTATGATCATACCCGAATCATGTCATGCATGAACAGGCTCCGTAAGATCCCTAGAATAAGTGATGTGGAATCCAACGTTCTATTTATTCCACTTTGTTTCATTTTTCTTTTTTTTTTTTTAGTAATTTTCTTCTAATTAATTGCTAGTATTAGTATTTCGTATTAATTTAATAGTAATCTTAGTAAGTTTTTTATAGTATGTAGATGCATTCATTTCCTCTGCATCGACCTTGATCTATGATACTATCGGAGTTAAATAAGGGATCTAAGGAAGCACAGGGGCTAGACTTTATTAGTAACAAGTAAAAACTTTGTATTTTTGTATGTAACACAATCGAGATGTTGTGGGGATAAATACCAACCAAAAGACATGAATGAGACAATCCAAAAAGCACTTGATCATGATCGAATTTGTAAGCCTACTTGGATATCGAGCATTTCCTTGTTGCCAGAACTGAATTCTTTACAATGAATCGTTGCAACTCGGGGAAATGGGATTTGATAAATCTTTTCTTACATAGAGTCATTCTACATTATCTACATTATTATCTACATTATATATGTAGATATGTATGAAATATAGAAATATAGATATTCTATGGACCTAGGACCTATTTATGTTCTATGGATCTATTTCTGGAATTCTTTTGATTCTTGCTCGAGCCGGATGATAAAAAATTATCATGTCCGGTTCCTTTGGGGGATGGATCTACAATAATTCACCTATCCAAATAACAAAGAAACCTGATTTGAATGATCCTGTATTAAGAGCTAAATTGGCTAAAGGGATGGGACATAATTATTATGGAGAACCTGCATGGCCCAATGATCTTTTATATATTTTTCCAGTAGTAATTCTAGGCACTATTGCATGTAATGTGGGTTTAGCAGTTCTCGAGCCGTCAATGATCGGTGAACCGGCGGATCCGTTTGCAACTCCGTTGGAAATCTTACCCGAATGGTACTTTTTTCCCGTATTTCAAATACTTCGCACAGTACCCAATAAGTTATTGGGTGTTCTTTTAATGGTTTCAGTACCTATAGGATTATTGACAGTACCTTTTTTGGAGAATGTCAATAAATTCCAAAATCCATTTCGTCGTCCAGTAGCTACAACAGTCTTTTTGATCGGTACCGCAGTAGCTCTTTGGTTAGGCATTGGAGCAACTTTACCTATTGAGAAATCCCTAACTTTAGGTCTTTTTCAAATTGAGTAAACCGTTAAATACCACGACATAGGTATCTAAGGAAGATCCCCTTCTGGATCTTCCCTAGATACATCTATCTTATTATGATCGATTCTGCAAATATATGGACCGTGTCGAAGATGAAAAACTCATTCTATTCTTTTTTATTTCGAAAAACTCAAAAATGAAAAAAAAAGTCCAATGGATTTAAAATGAAAACTTCTTCTTAGGTAAATTGATTGCAAAATGCTTCTGTAGATTGCCCAATATCTGTTTTACATCTTCTATGCAAAAATCTTCCATTTTCATAAGATCTTCTTGACTGTGACTCAAAAGGTCCAATAATGTATGTATATTGGACCTTTTGAGACAATTATAGGTCCTGGAAGACAATTCTGATTGGTCAATAAAAATACATGTCAATGGAATTCCTTTTTTGTTTTTCTGAATATTAGTGAATCTGTCTTGAAAGGAAAAAAGGGGTAGATTCCATCTGTTTTCCTTTTCCTTGAAATTCATGTCCTCTTCCTCTGCATGTAGAAAAGGAATCAATAAATCAATCAAATTACGAGAAGCTTCAGAAAGTGCTTCTTTAGGAGTTAAACTTCCATTCGTCCATATCTCTAGAAAGAGTATCTCTTGTTTTTCATTCCCATTCCCATAAGAATGAATACTATGATTCGCATTTCGAACAGGCATAGATACAATATCTATAGGATAACTTCCATCGTGAGAGTCATTTGTGGATTTCATACGATATCCGCGATCTCTCTTGATTTGTAATTCAATACACAAATCAATTGGTTCTGTCAGGTTAGCTATATGCTGCGTCGTGTCAACTATTTCTACAGAAGGTGGTGAGATGATATCTTGAGCTGTGATGTATTTTGGACCCCTGACGCAAATGGATGCGTCCCTAACTCCATAGAGATTACTTCTCAATACAATCTCTTTCAAATTTATTAAAATCTCATGTACTGATTCTTCAATACCCGCTATCGTAGAATATTCATGCAGCACATTTTCAGATTTTGCACGTGTGATATATGTTCCTTCTATTTCTCCAAGTAAAGCCCTTCTCATAGCAATACCTATAGTATTTGCTTGACCTTTCATAAGCGGGGACAGAACAAAACGACCATAATAAAGACGCTTGGTGTCTACTCTTGATTCAACACATTTCCACTGTAGTGTTCGAGTGGATCCTGCTACTTCTTTTCGAACCATACTATTATTTTTCTTTTATTTATGATTATTGGATCAGATCATTGAATCATTTCTTTCTCTTGGAATATCTTGAATTCTTATTTCTACACACGTCTTTTTTTAGGGGGGCGACATCCATTATGTGGCATGGGTGTTACATCACGTACGAAACTTAATAGCATCCCATTTCTACGAATGGCTCGTAATGCCGCATCTCTTCCGAGACCTGGACCTTTTATCATAACTTCTGCTCGTTGCATACCCTGATCAACTAATGTACGAATAGCATTAAATGCCGCGGCTTGAGCAGCATAGGGTGTTCCTTTTCTTGTGCCTCTGAATCCAGAAGTACCTGCGGAAGCCCAAGAAACCACCCGACCTCGTACGTCTGTAACAGTTACAATAGTATTGTTGAAACTCGCTTGAACATGAATAACTCCTTTTGGTATTCTACGTTCATTCTTCTTTGAACCAATACGTGCATTCTTACGTAAACCGATTTTTGCTATAGGTTTTGTCATATTTTAGTAGATCATATTCATAAGAATAAAAGAACGAAGAATCAGAAATCTACAGAAAGATACGGGGATATCCATTTGATATGAAAACGAATCCTTTCTTCTTTCTTTTTACATGTACATGGGTTTGAAAAAGTACTTTATTTAGAACTTGAGAAGGATTACCCCTGTCTCTGTTTATGTCTCGGATTGGAACAAATGACTATAATTCGCCCCCGCCTACGAATCAAGCGACATTTTTCACAAATTTTACGAACAGAAGCCCTTATTTTCATATTTATCATTCCTTACTTTCATTCTGAATCTATCTTTTTTGGAAACAAGAATCAGTTTATTGCATTTTTGAACTTCGAATTCTATCCCTACGAAAAGGATGTTTAAAAGAATGATCTAATCGTTCGAATCTTTTTTGCGAAGTCTATAAATTATACGTCCCCTGGTTGAATCATAACGACTCATTTCGATTTTGACTCTATCTCCGGGTAGTATACGTATAAAACTGCGCCGGATTCTCCCTGAAATATAACCTAGAATTAGATCTTCATTATCTAACCGAACTCGGAACATACCGTTGGGAAGTGATTCAGTAATTAAACCCTCATGAATCAATTTTTGTTCTTTCATTCCAGGGAACCCCCTTTAAGTATCAACTAATAGAGGAAGAGTTCTATAATTCACTTCTCCTCTCTATTTTACAAATAGTAAGTTTGAGAGAAATTTAGGGTACCCCAAGAGAATCACCATATATAACACAGGATTTCTCCTCCAATTCTTTCTAGTCGAGCTTCTCGATCTGTCATTATACCTCGAGAAGTAGAAAGAATTACAATTCCCATTCCACCTAAAATCTTAGGAATTCGTTGATAGTTGGAATAGATTCGTAGACCGGGTCGGCTTATACGCTTTAAAATCATTTTATTCCCTTTCCTAGTCTTTCTATGTCGTAAGGTTGAAACCAAGAAATTTTTTTTACTTTCTTGATGTTTTCGAACGTTTTCAATAAAACCTTCTCGTAAAAGTATTTTCACAATGTTTTGAGTGATATTAGTAGATACTATTTGAACTCTTCCCTTTTGATCTATATCAGCATTTCTTATAGAAGTTATTATATCGGCAATAATGTCCCTACCCATGACGAACTATAGTAATTGGTGCCTCCTCATTTTTATATAATCAACATGCTTCTTTTTTGTTTTATTTTTTATTGAATTTCTTTTTGAAATTCTTAAATTCTAAAAAATTATTCTAAATCTAAAATATATGCATGAGACACAATCTATTAATCGGATCTATTTCAGATATTTGAATATTCTATATTTCGATTTTCTATATTTCTATTTCTATATATAGTCTATATTTCTATATTATAGAATAGATAGGATATATCCTATTTTCATCTATAAGACTTCGGGTGCTAATGAAACTATTTTAGTAAAATTCAATTGTCGCAATTCCCGAGCAATCGCACCAAAAATTCGAGTTCCTTTTGGATTTCCTTCTTGATCAATGATAACCGCTGCATTGTCATCATATCGTATTATCATGCCGTTGTCACGTTTGAGTTCTTTACACGTGCGTACAATCACAGCTCTAATTATTTCTGATCTTTCTAGAGGCATGTTGGGCACTGCTTCTTTGATTACAGCAACAATAACATCGCCAATATGAGCATATCGGTGATTACCGGTTCCTATGATTCGAATACACATCAATTCTTGAGCTCCACTGTTATCCGCTACATTCAAAAGGGTCTGAGGTTGAATCATATCATTCTTATTTGAATCTCTTATTTCAATGCAAGGGATAATGGAAAAAAGAAATATTGTCTGTCCAGAGATAAAGAAATCTGTGGTTGTTTTTTCATTCTCAATACTCCTTACTCCTTCTTCTTTTACTTTTGTTTACCTATCCTGAAATAACAAATTGAGTTCGTATAGGCATTTTGCATGCAGCTATTTCCATAGCAGTTTTGGCTACAGTTTCTGATACTCCACTCATTTCATAAAGTATTCGGCCCGGTTTAACAACGGATACCCAATATTCGGGGGATCCCTTGCCCGAACCCATACGTGTTTCTGTAGGTCTTACAGTAACAGGTTTGTCGGGAAAGATACGTACCCATATCTTTCCACCACGACGTGCATATCGTGTCATTGCTCTTCGCCCTGCTTCTATTTGTCTAGCTGTGATCCAAGCAGGTTCAAGTGCCTGAAGAGCATATCTGCCAAAACAAATATGATTGCCTCGGCAGGATATTCCCTTCATTCTACCTCTATGTTGTTTACGAAATCTGGTTCTTTTGGGGTTATAGTTGATGGTTGTTTCTGAATTCCATCTCTACTGCAGAGCCGGACATGAGAGTTTCTTCTCATCCAGCTCCTCGCGAATCAAATGATTCAAGAATATCAAATATACACATGTATTTATGTATTTCATTCTATCAAAATGAAAAGGAAAAGAAAGAATATACTAATCTTTTTTATATTGAATTTGTTACATAGGTAACTTTATTAACTAGATAAAACTTTATTAACTAGATAACTAGGTGTTTTTGTTTATATATAATGCTTCTTTCTTTTATCAAGATTTCTAAAGTATTTTACTTTACCTCTATTGAAATTGAATCACGCCAATAAATGAAATTCTTAAATGAAATAAAAAGAAAGAAAGGTTTCGCGGGCGAATATTGACTCTTTCTTCCTTCATTTGTAGGATCAATCCATCTTCATTTGTAGAATCAATCCATGACCATTCAGAAGAAATCCATTTTTTCTTGGTTCATTTCGCCATCCTACCCAATGAATCATTAGGATTGATTCGTTTTCAAGAAAGAATCCTATGTAGTCACAGGTTCCATCGTTCCCATAGCTTCTCCATTAATGTTTAGGCCTGAACTCTGCAATGGAGCTATCAACAAAATCTATTATTTGTTTCCGAGTCAATCTCCTCAGTTTTTCTTAACCCGAAGCTCGATTAAATTATTCTCTATTTTCTATTCTTTATATTAATTTATATTTTATATTAATATTATTCTTCTATTATTATTTGAATCTCATTTCTTTTAGCTTATTTCTTCTATTTTTGTATTTCTTATTTGTATATTTCTTATTCTATTGTATTGTAATTGTATATTTTGTATTTTTATTTTATATTGATCTTGATGCTTTATAACACTGCCTTTTTTATGGGGTAATTTTTCATAAACCATACATATGGGAATCATATATCATTGAGATCTTTATTCTATACTTTCTATCATCCTTCCATTTTTCCACATCCCTTTTTTTTTTTTTCACAATTCATAATCAGATTTCTTTTTTATGAAAAGGATTTCAGTTGCTACAATGCTACAACTATATGATCGATTCAGTCATATAGTGACTGTTTCTTGGGATCTCGACAATACGAAGCAATAAGTTGGTTATTAGTTTTGAGTTTCTTTAGTTTTGATAGTTACTAAGTTTATAGTGGGGTTAGCCTTTTTTTTTCAATCTCAATTCTAAATAAAAAACTAACGAGTCACACACTGAGCATAGCAATTATACTAAAATTGAAATTAAATTAAAGGGTAAATCGAATTTTTATTCAACCTTATAGAATTAGAATTGTTCGTTTTTCTTTGATTAAGAAAAAGAAGAAAAGAGTTTAGAAATCTTTTCTATCGATGACCAGAATGGCGAAAGAAAGAAAGGTCCATTCTTCTTCTTTTTTCTTTTCTTATTCTTGGTTTACAAATATCCAAATTTTGATGCCTAAGACTCCATAGATAGTTCTAATTGTATGGGAACAGTGATCTATTTTAGCACGAATTGTTTGTAAGGGAACCCTACCTTCTCTGATCCATTCGACACGTGCAATCTCTTTTCCGTCGATACGCCCTGCAATTTGCACTTGAATCCCTTTTGTACCCGTTTGTTCAGTTAATTCAATGGCTTTTTTCATTGCCTTTCGAAATGAGACTCTATTTTTTAATTGTAAAGCTATATATTCTGCAAGAATATTAGGTTGTCCATAAGGCTTTTCAATTCTTGTGATAGCAATGTTGAGTCTCCGGTTTACAGAATGAAATTCTTTTTGTACATTCATCTGTAATTCTTCGACTCCCCGTGTTCGTCCTTCTATTAATAAATTGGGAAATCCAATATAGATTATGACCTGAATCAAATCT